GCTGGCGTAGCTTAATTAATGCATAACACTGAAAATGTTAAGATGGGCCCTAAAAAGCCCCGCAGGCACAAAGGTTTGGTCCTGACTTTACTATCAACTTTAGCTAAACTTACACATGCAAGTATCCGCACCCCTGTGAGAATGCCCTACAGTTCCCCGCCCGGGAACAAGGAGCTGGTATCAGGCACACTAAAGTATTTAGCCCATGACACCTTGCTTAGCCACACCCTCAAGGGAACTCAGCAGTGATAAACATTAAGCCATAAGTGAAAACTTGACTTAGTCAAAGCTAAGAGGGCCGGTAAAACTCGTGCCAGCCACCGCGGTTATACGAGAGACCCAAGTTGATAGACATCGGCGTAAAGAGTGGTTAAGATGAACTTGTACTAAAGCCGAACACCTTCAAAGCTGTTATACGCACCCGAAGGCAAGAAGCCCACTCACGAAAGTGGCTTTACAATATCTGAATCCACGAAAGCTATGACACAAACTGGGATTAGATACCCCACTATGCCTAGCCCTAAACATCGACAGTATTTTACACCCACTGTCCGCCTGGGAACTACGAGCATCAGCTTAAAACCCAAAGGACTTGGCGGTGCTTTAGATCCACCTAGAGGAGCCTGTTCTAGAACCGATAACCCCCGTTCAACCTCACCCTTCCTTGCCTTTCCCGCCTATATACCACCGTCGTCAGCTTACCCTGTGAAGGCATATTAGTAAGCAAAATTGGCACAGCCCAAAACGTCAGGTCGAGGTGTAGCGAATGGAAGGGGAAGAAATGGGGCTACATTCCTTAATACATGGAACTACGGACGATGCACTGAAACGTTCATCTGAAGGAGGATTTAGCAGTAAAGCAGAAAATAGAGCGTTCCGCTGAAACCGGCCCTGAAGCGCGCACACACCGCCCCGTCACTCTCCCCAAGCTAAAACATTCAAGTAACTTAAAAACTTCACAACTGCAAAGGGGAGGCAAGTCGTAACATGGTAAGTGTACCGGAAGGTGCACTTGGAAAAATCAGAGTATAGCTAAGACAGAAAAGCATCTCCCTTACACTGAGAAGTCATCCGTGCAAATCGGATTACCCTGACGCCCAATAGCTAGCCCTCCTCCCCAAAAACAACAAACCCCCATCAATACCCCCAAAAACACCAAACGAGTTAGACTAAACAAACCATTTTTCCACCCCAGTATAGGCGATAGAAAAGGAATTAAGGAGCAACAGAGAAAGTACCGCAAGGGAAAGCTGAAAGAGAAATGAAATAACCCAGTAAAGCCCAAAAAAGCAGAGATTTTTCCTCGTACCTTTTGCATCATGATTTAGCCAGAAAAATCCAAGCGAAGAGCACTTTAGTTTGGCCCCCCGAAACTAGGTGAGCTACTCCAAGACAGCCTATTAATAGGGCAAACCCGTCTCTGTGGCAAAAGAGTGGGAAGAGCTTTGAGTAGAGGTGACAGACCTACCGAACCTAGTTATAGCTGGTTGCCTGTGAATTGGATAGAAGTTCAGCCTCTCGGCTTCTCCCCTCACTTTACGTGTTACCCTCTTTTGACACCTTAAAGAAACCGAGAGAGTTAATCAAAGGAGGTACAGCTCCTTTGACACAAGACACAACTTTAAACAGGAGGGTAAAGATCATAATTACCTAAAGGAAAAATGTTCCGGTGGGCCTAAAAGCAGCCATCCCAGCAGAAAGCGTTAAAGCTCGAACATACCTACAAACCCTCTCCATCCTGATAATATTATCTTAACCCCCTAATTTTACCAGGCCACCCCATGCCACCATGGGGGTGACTATGCTAATATGAGTAATAAGAGAGCACCCCCCTCTCTCCCCGCACAAGTGTACATCGGAACGGACCCCCCGCCGAAACTTAACGGCCCCAAACAAAGAGGGCATTGAACAACACACCAAACAACCAGAAAAACATCCAATAACTTACCGTTAGCCCTACACTGGTGTGCCCCAAGGGAAAGACTAAAAGAAAGAGAAGGAACTCGGCAAACACATAAAGCCTCGCCTGTTTACCAAAAACATCGCCTCTTGCAAAACCAATGAATAAGAGGTCCCGCCTGCCCTGTGACTATAAGTTTAACGGCCGCGGTATTTTGACCGTGCGAAGGTAGCGCAATCACTTGTCTTTTAAATGGAGACCTGTATGAATGGCACAACGAGGGCTTAGCTGTCTCCTCTTTCTAGTCAATGAAATTGATCTCCCCGTGCAGAAGCGGGGATATTTTCATAAGACGAGAAGACCCTATGGAGCTTTAGACACCAAGACAGATCATGTTAAACACCCCAGAACAAAGGGCCAAACCAGATGAACCCTGCCCTAATGTCTTTGGTTGGGGCGACCGCGGGGAAACACAAAACCCCCACGTGGAATGGGAATACCCCCTCCTAAAACTAAGAGCTCCCGCTCTAATTAACAGAATTTCTGACCAATAAGATCCGGCAACGCCGATCAACGAACCGAGTTACCCTAGGGATAACAGCGCAATCCCCTTCTAGAGCCCATATCGACAAGGGGGTTTACGACCTCGATGTTGGATCAGGACATCCTAATGGTGCAGCCGCTATTAAGGGTTCGTTTGTTCAACGATTAAAGTCCTACGTGATCTGAGTTCAGACCGGAGTAATCCAGGTCAGTTTCTATCTATGTTGCGATCTTTCCTAGTACGAAAGGACCGAAAAGAAGAGGCCCATGCTCAAAGTACGCCTCACCCCCACCTAATGAAGACAACTAAAATAGGCAAAAGGGCGTACCTCCCCAACGCCTAAGAGAATGGCATGTTAAGGTGGCAGAGCCCGGTAATTGCAAAAGACCTAAGCCCTTTCTACAGAGGTTCAAGTCCTCTCCTTAACTATGATCTCAGCACTCATTACACACATTATCAACCCCCTCGCCTTCATTGTGCCCGTCCTCCTAGCCGTTGCTTTCTTAACCCTTATCGAACGAAAAGTCCTAGGGTATATGCAACTACGAAAAGGCCCAAATATTGTCGGCCCCTACGGCCTCCTACAACCTATCGCTGACGGGGTAAAACTCTTTATCAAGGAACCAGTCCGCCCATCAACCTCCTCCCCCGTCTTATTCATTTTTACCCCGATACTAGCACTCACCTTGGCCCTTACCCTCTGAGCCCCCATACCCATGCCGTACCCTGTTATTAACCTAAACTTAGGCATCCTGTTTATCTTAGCACTATCCAGCCTCGCAGTGTATTCCATCTTAGGGTCAGGCTGAGCATCCAATTCAAAATATGCACTCATTGGGGCTCTACGTGCTGTGGCCCAAACCATTTCCTACGAAGTCAGCCTGGGCCTCATCCTCCTCTGTATTATTATCTTTACGGGGGGCTTTACCCTACAAACCTTTAACACTGCCCAGGAGAGCGTCTGACTAATTTTACCAGCATGGCCCCTAGCCGCGATATGATATATCTCAACCCTAGCAGAGACCAACCGTGCCCCCTTTGACCTAACCGAAGGAGAGTCCGAGCTAGTCTCAGCTTTCAATGTAGAGTACGCAGGAGGCCCATTCGCCCTGTTTTTCTTGCAGAATACGCTAAACATCCTCCTTATGAATACGCTTTCCGCAACCCTCTTTTTAGTGCCGCAGCACATCCCTACACTCCCAGAACTAACTGCCGCCAACCTAAATACCAAGCAGCCCTACTTTCCATGTATTCTTATGGGTGCGGGCTCTACCCCCGCTTTCGATACCGATCACCTAATGCATCTTCTCATCTGAAAAAACTTCCTCCCCCTTACGCTAGCCCTAGTTATTTGACACCTGGCCCTTCCCATTGCATTCGCAGGCCTTCCCCCTCAACTATAACTGCTGGAGTTGTGCCTGAAGCAAAGGGCCACTTTGATAGAGTGAATTATGGGGGTTAAAGTCCCCCCAACTCCTTAGAAAGAAGGGGTTCGAACCCTACCTGGAGAGATCAAAACTCTCAGTGCTTCCACTACACCACTTCCTAGTAAAGTCAGCTAATTAAGCTTTTGGGCCCATACCCCAAACATGTTGGTTAAAATCCTTCCTTTGCTAATGAACCCGTACATCTTAGCTATCCTTCTATTCGGACTAGGCCTAGGAACAACAATTACGTTTGCAAGCTCACACTGACTTCTCGCCTGAATAGGCCTTGAAATTAATACCCTTGCCATTATCCCCCTTATAGCCCAACATCACCACCCCCGAGCAGTTGAAGCCACTACAAAATATTTCCTCACCCAGGCAACAGCCGCAGCAATACTTTTGTTTGCAAGTACCACAAATGCCTGACTCACAGGGCAATGGGACATTCAACAAATATCCCACCCTCTTCCAATCACTATAATTACCCTCGCCCTAGCCCTCAAAGTGGGGCTAGCCCCCCTCCACTCATGACTCCCCGAAGTTCTTCAAGGCCTAGACCTCACCACAGGGCTTATCCTCTCCACCTGACAAAAACTTGCCCCCTTCGCCCTACTCCTGCAACTTCAACCCACCAACTCCCACATTCTAGTAGGCCTAGGTGTAGCATCCACCCTAATCGGAGGATGAGGCGGGCTGAATCAAACCCAACTACGAAAAATCCTTGCCTACTCATCAATTGCCCACCTCGGCTGGATAGTCTTAGTCGTCCAATTCTCACCTTCCCTGACATTCTTAACCCTCCTCACATATTTCATCATAACATTCTCAACATTCCTCGTATTTAAATTAAATAAAGCAACCAACATTAATACCCTCGCCACTTCCTGAACAAAAGCACCCGTTCTTACCTCCCTCACCCCCCTAATCTTGCTCTCACTAGGCGGCCTCCCCCCACTAACCGGGTTTATACCTAAATGACTGATCCTTCAAGAACTAACTAAACAAGACCTCGCCCCAACAGCCACTTTAGCCGCCCTAACAGCATTACTCAGCCTCTACTTTTACCTCCGCCTCTCGTACGCAATAACCCTGACCATATCCCCTAATAATCTCACAGGGGTAACCCCTTGACGACTCCAGTCCTCCCAACTCACCCTCCCCCTAGCCATCTCAACCATGGCCACAATCTCCCTCCTTCCCCTAACCCCCGCCACAATGGCCCTCCTAGCCCTTTAAGAGACTTAGGCTAACAATCTAGACCAAGGGCCTTCAAAGCCCTCAGTGGGAGTGAAAATCTCCCAGCCTCTGTAAGACTTGCGGGACATTACCCCACATCTCCTGCATGCAAAACAGACACTTTAATTAAGCTAAAGCCTTACTAGATGGGCAGGCCTCGATCCTACAAACTCTTAGTTAACAGCTAAGCGCCCAAACCAACGAGCATCCATCTACCTTTCCCCCGCCTAAACCGGGCTAGAGGCGGGGGAAAGCCCCGGCAGACGACTAGTCTGCTTCTTTAGATTTGCAATCTAATATGTTAAACACCTCAAGGCTTGGTAAGAAGAGGAATCGAACCTCTGTCTATGGGGCTACAATCCACCGCTTAAAACTCAGCCATCCTACCTGTGGCAATCACACGTTGATTTTTCTCGACCAATCACAAAGACATTGGCACCCTCTATCTAGTATTTGGTGCTTGGGCCGGTATAGTAGGCACAGCCTTAAGCCTTCTCATCCGGGCAGAGCTAAGCCAGCCCGGTGCCCTTCTAGGGGACGACCAGATCTACAATGTAATTGTTACAGCACATGCATTTGTAATAATTTTCTTTATAGTAATGCCAATTATAATTGGAGGATTTGGAAACTGACTTATCCCCTTGATGATTGGGGCCCCCGATATGGCATTTCCTCGAATGAACAACATGAGCTTCTGACTTCTTCCCCCCTCATTTCTACTTCTACTAGCCTCTTCAGGAGTAGAAGCTGGCGCGGGAACCGGATGAACAGTCTACCCCCCTCTAGCCGGCAACCTTGCCCACGCTGGAGCCTCCGTCGATCTGACAATTTTCTCCCTCCATCTAGCAGGTATTTCTTCAATCCTGGGGGCCATCAATTTTATTACAACTATTATCAACATAAAACCCCCTGCCATCTCACAGTACCAGACCCCCTTATTTGTGTGAGCTGTCCTAATTACTGCGGTTCTTCTCCTCCTCTCACTCCCAGTTCTTGCCGCAGGGATTACCATGCTCCTTACAGATCGAAACCTTAATACCACCTTCTTTGACCCGGCGGGGGGAGGAGACCCCATCCTGTACCAACACCTATTCTGATTCTTCGGACATCCTGAAGTCTATATTCTTATTCTTCCAGGCTTTGGAATAATTTCCCACATTGTTGCCTACTACTCCGGCAAAAAAGAACCTTTCGGCTATATGGGCATGGTTTGAGCCATAATGGCCATCGGCCTGCTGGGCTTTATTGTATGAGCCCACCACATGTTTACAGTTGGAATAGACGTAGACACGCGAGCCTACTTTACATCGGCCACTATAATTATCGCGATCCCAACCGGCGTAAAAGTCTTTAGCTGACTAGCGACTCTGCATGGAGGAGCAATCAAATGAGAGACACCACTTCTGTGGGCCCTCGGGTTCATTTTCCTCTTCACCGTCGGCGGTCTAACAGGGATTGTTTTAGCAAATTCATCCCTAGACATTGTACTGCACGACACCTACTATGTAGTAGCCCACTTCCACTACGTACTATCTATGGGAGCCGTCTTCGCCATTGTTGCCGCCTTCGTCCACTGATTCCCGCTGTTTTCAGGCTTCACCCTCCACAGCACCTGAACAAAAATCCACTTCGGAATCATGTTTGTCGGAGTTAACCTAACTTTCTTCCCTCAACACTTCCTCGGCCTCGCAGGAATGCCTCGACGATACTCCGACTACCCAGACGCCTATACCCTTTGAAATACAGTCTCTTCAATCGGCTCCCTAATCTCCCTAGTAGCAGTAATTATGTTCCTCTTCATTATTTGAGAAGCATTCGCTGCCAAACGAGAAGTACTTTCAGTAGAACTAACCATGACCAATGTTGAATGACTACACGGCTGCCCTCCTCCTTACCACACATTTGAAGAGCCCGCATTCGTTCAAGTTCAATCAAACTAACCCGAGAAAGGGAGGAATTGAACCCCCATATGCTGGTTTCAAGCCAACCACATAACCACTCTGTCACTTTCTTTATAAGACACTAGTAAAGTGCATATTACACTGCCTTGTCAAGGCAGAGTCGCGGGTTAAACCCCCGCGTGTCTTGAACAACTAATGGCACATCCCTCACAACTAGGATTTCAAGATGCAGCTTCACCTGTCATAGAGGAACTTCTCCACTTCCACGACCACGCCTTAATAATTGTATTTCTTATTAGTACACTAGTTCTTTATATTATTGTGGCCATGGTCTCAACCAAATTAACTAACAAATATATTTTAGATTCCCAAGAAATTGAGATTATCTGAACTATTCTCCCCGCAATTATTCTTATTCTAATCGCCCTCCCTTCTCTTCGTATTCTTTACCTGATAGACGAAATTAACGACCCCCACCTAACAATCAAAGCCATGGGCCATCAATGATACTGAAGCTACGAGTATACTGATTATGAAGACCTTGGCTTTGACTCATACATGATCCCCACACAAGACCTAACCCCCGGCCAATTCCGGCTCCTAGAAGCAGACCACCGAATAGTTATTCCAGTGGAGTCCCCTATCCGAGTTTTAGTCTCCGCTGAAGATGTACTTCATTCATGGGCAGTTCCCGCCCTAGGCGTAAAAATAGACGCAGTACCTGGCCGACTAAATCAGACAGCCTTTATCACATCCCGACCAGGGGTATTCTATGGACAGTGCTCCGAAATCTGCGGTGCAAACCACAGTTTTATACCCATTGTAGTTGAAGCAGTTCCGTTAGAACACTTTGAAAACTGATCTTCCCTAATACTTGAAGACGCCTCGCTAAGAAGCTAAACAGGGCAATAGCGTTAGCCTTTTAAGCTAAAGACTGGTGACTCCCAACCACCCTTAGTGACATGCCCCAACTCAACCCCGCCCCTTGATTCGCTATTCTAGTCTTCTCCTGACTAGTCTTTCTCACTGTCCTTCCCCCCAAAGTTATAGCCCACACCTTCCCAAATGAGCCCGCCCCCCAAAGCACACAAAAACCTAAAACAGAGCCCTGAACCTGACCATGACACTAAGCTTCTTCGACCAATTTGCAAGCCCTTCCTACCTGGGAATCCCCTTAATAGCCCTCGCCCTAAGCCTCCCCTGAATTCTCTTCCCTACTTCTTCTACCCGATGACTCAATAACCGCCTGCTAACCCTACAAAATTGGTTTATTAATCGGTTTACACAACAGCTCCTCCTCCCCTTGAACCCCGGAGGACACAAATGAGCCCTTATCTTAACATCTCTTATACTATTCCTTATTACCCTAAACATGCTAGGCCTGCTACCATACACCTTCACCCCTACCACCCAACTATCTCTTAATATAGGCCTTGCTGTCCCCCTTTGATTAGCCACAGTAATCATCGGAATGCGAAACCAACCAACTATTGCCCTAGGCCATCTTCTGCCGGAAGGAACTCCAACCCCTCTAATCCCCGTCCTGATTATTATCGAAACAATTAGCCTATTCATTCGACCCTTAGCGCTAGGAGTACGGCTCACCGCCAACCTTACAGCTGGCCATCTCTTAATTCAACTCATCGCCACAGCTGCCTTTGTTCTTCTTCCGCTAATACCAACTGTTGCGATCCTCACAGCAACCCTTCTATTCCTCCTTACACTTCTGGAGGTCGCCGTAGCAATAATCCAAGCCTACGTATTCGTACTCCTCTTAAGCCTGTACCTACAAGAAAACGTCTAATGGCCCACCAAGCACACGCATACCACATAGTAGACCCCAGCCCCTGACCCCTTACAGGTGCAATTGCCGCCTTACTAATGACATCAGGTCTCGCAATTTGATTTCACTTCAACTCCACAACCCTAATAACCCTCGGAACAGCCCTCCTCCTCCTGACAATATACCAATGATGGCGAGACATCGTACGAGAAGGCACATTCCAAGGCCACCACACACCTCCAGTACAAAAAGGGCTTCGATACGGAATAATCCTTTTTATTACCTCAGAAGTCTTCTTTTTCCTGGGCTTTTTCTGAGCCTTCTACCACTCAAGCCTCGCCCCCACCCCTGAACTAGGAGGCTGCTGGCCACCAACAGGCATTACTACCTTAGACCCGTTTGAAGTCCCCCTTCTCAACACAGCCGTCCTACTTGCTTCCGGGGTCACAGTCACCTGGGCACACCACAGCATCATAGAGGGAGAGCGAAAACAAGCAATCCAATCCCTCTTCCTCACCATTATTCTTGGCTTCTACTTCACCTTCCTTCAAGCTATGGAGTATTATGAAGCCCCCTTTACAATTGCAGACGGAGTCTACGGCTCCACATTCTTCGTAGCAACTGGCTTCCACGGCCTCCATGTCATTATTGGCTCTACATTCCTAGCCGTCTGCCTTCTTCGCCAAGTCCAGTACCACTTTACATCTGAACATCACTTTGGGTTTGAAGCAGCTGCATGATATTGACACTTCGTCGACGTTGTCTGATTATTCCTATACATCTCCATCTACTGATGAGGCTCATAATCTTTCTAGTACTAACATTAGTATAAGTGACTTCCAATCACCCGGTCTTGGTTAAAATCCAAGGAAAGATAATGAATCTAGTCACAACAATCATCTCATTTGCAATTATTCTTTCCACCGTCCTAGCTATTGTCTCATTTTGACTGCCCCAAATAAGCCCCGACCATGAAAAACTCTCGCCCTACAAATGTGGCTTGGACCCACTAGGGTCCGACCGACTACCTTTTTCATCCGATTTTTTGCTAGTTGCAATCCTCTTCCTCCTCTTCGACCTGGAAATCGCCCTCCTTCTACCACTCCCCTGAGGAGACCAGCTTTCCTCTCCTCTACTCACGTTCCTATGAGCATCGGCGGTTCTTGCTCTTCTTACCTTAGGCCTAATCTATGAATGACTCCAAGGAGGACTAGAATGAGCCGAATAGGTAATTAGTTTAAGAAAAACATTTGATTTCGGCTCAAAAACTTGTGGTTAAAGTCCACAATAACCTAATGACCCCAGTTCACTTCACCTTCTCATCAGCCTTTATACTAGGACTGACAGGCCTGGCATTCAATCGAACCCACCTTCTTTCCGCCCTTTTATGCCTAGAAGGTATAATACTTTCATTATTTATTGCCCTCTCCCTCTGAACCCTACAATTAAACGCCACTAACTTTTCAGCCTCCCCCATACTACTTTTAGCCTTTTCAGCTTGCGAAGCAAGCGCAGGCCTTGCCCTACTGGTAGCCACCGCCCGCACCCATGGAACTGACCGCCTACAAAGCCTAAACCTCTTACAATGCTAAAGATTCTGATCCCCACCCTCATGCTCGTCCCAACAGCCTGAATGGCCCCAGCTAAATGACTATGGCCCACAACCCTTCTCCACAGCTTAATCATTGCAGTTGCCAGCCTAACATGATTAAAGAACCTTTCAGAAACAGGCTGATCTTCCCTCAGCCCCTACATGGCGACAGACCCCCTTTCTACCCCCCTCCTGGTCCTCACCTGCTGACTTCTCCCCTTAATAATCCTTGCAAGCCAAAATCACACCGCGCTAGAGCCAATTAATCGGCAACGAATATATATTTCACTACTTACATCCCTACAAATCTTCCTTATCCTGGCCTTTGGCGCAACTGAGATCATCATGTTCTACGTCATATTTGAAGCTACCCTAATCCCAACACTTATCCTTATCACCCGCTGGGGCAACCAGACAGAACGACTGAACGCAGGCACATATTTCCTATTCTACACCCTGGCAGGGTCACTGCCCCTGCTTGTAGCCCTCTTACTCTTACAGAATAGCACAGGAACCCTCTCACTACTAACCCTGCAATTCTCAAGCCCCCTTCAACTCATCACTTACGCGGACAAACTATGGTGAGCAGCATGCATTCTGGCCTTCCTCGTTAAAATGCCGCTATACGGCGTTCACCTATGATTACCAAAAGCACATGTAGAAGCCCCAGTTGCAGGTTCAATAGTCCTTGCCGCCGTACTACTTAAACTAGGAGGCTATGGCATAATACGCATACTAATTGTCCTAGAGCCCCTCACTAAAGAGCTAAGCTACCCCTTTATCATCTTTGCCCTATGAGGTGTAATCATGACAGGCTCAATCTGCTTACGACAGACAGACCTAAAATCCCTCATCGCTTACTCCTCAGTAAGCCACATAGGTCTAGTTGTTGGGGGCATCCTAATTCAAACATCTTGAGGCTTCACCGGGGCCCTCATCCTCATAATCGCACACGGCCTGACATCTTCCGCCCTCTTCTGTTTAGCCAACACTAACTACGAACGTACCCATAGCCGAACCATAGTTCTAGCGCGAGGACTACAAATAGCCCTTCCCCTAATAACAGCCTGATGGTTCATCGCAAGCCTTGCCAATCTGGCCCTCCCCCCTCTCCCTAATCTAATGGGGGAGTTAATAATTATTACTTCACTATTTAACTGGTCATGATGAACCTTGGCCCTTACAGGCGCCGGCACACTCATCACAGCCGGCTACTCCCTCTACATGTTCCTCATAACCCAACGAGGCCCACTTCCAGCACACATCCTTGCCCTGGAACCCTCCCACTCCCGAGAACACCTGCTGATAGCCCTCCACCTTATCCCCCTTCTTCTACTAGTCCTCAAGCCCGAACTAATTTGAGGGTGGGCTGCCTGTAGATATAGTTTAACAAAAACATTAGATTGTGATTCTAAAAACAGAGGTTAAAATCCTCTTATCCACCGAGAGAGGCTCGCTAGCAACGAAGACTGCTAATCTTCGCCACCTTGGTTGAACCCCTGGGCTCACTCGCAACGCTTCTAAAGGATAACAGCTCATCCGTTGGTCTTAGGAACCAAAAACTCTTGGTGCAAATCCAAGTAGCAGCTATGCACCCCACTTCAATTATAATGACCTCAAGCTTGATCATTATTTTTTCACTGCTGCTGTACCCCGTACTTACTACCCTAAGCCCCCGCCCACAACCCCCTACCTGGGCCCTCTCCCAAGTCAAAACGGCAGTAAAACTGGCCTTTTTTGTTAGCCTGCTCCCCCTCTTCCTCTTCCTTAACGAAGGCGCGGAAACAATCATCACCAACTGAAACTGAATAAACACACTTACCTTTGACGTAAATATTAGCTTTAAATTCGACCACTACTCAATTATTTTTACCCCTGTAGCCCTCTACGTTACATGATCTATTTTAGAATTTGCATCATGATATATACACGCAGACCCTTTCATAAACCGATTCTTCAAATATCTCCTAGTTTTCCTCATTGCCATAATTACCTTAGTCACAGCCAACAACATATTCCAGCTCTTCATCGGATGAGAAGGCGTAGGAATTATATCCTTCCTCCTTATCGGCTGATGGTACGGCCGAGCAGACGCAAACACCGCTGCCCTCCAAGCAGTCCTCTACAACCGTGTCGGAGATATCGGGCTAATCTTTACAATGGCCTGAATAGCAACAAACCTCAACTCCTGAGAAATACAACAAATATTTGCAACTGCCAAAGGCATAGACCTAACCTTCCCCCTTCTAGGACTTATCATTGCCGCCACCGGCAAATCAGCCCAATTCGGCCTCCACCCTTGACTTCCCTCTGCCATAGAGGGCCCCACACCGGTCTCTGCCCTACTGCACTCAAGCACTATGGTCGTTGCGGGCATCTTCCTCCTAATCCGAATAAGCCCATTAATAGAAAACAACCAGACTGCCCTCACCACTTGCCTATGCCTCGGAGCCCTAACCACACTATTTACAGCCACCTGCGCCCTCACCCAAAACGACATCAAAAAAATCGTTGCTTTCTCAACATCTAGCCAATTAGGCCTCATGATAGTAACAATCGGGCTAAATCAGCCCCAACTAGCTTTCCTCCACATCTGCACTCACGCCTTTTTTAAGGCCATGCTCTTCCTTTGCTCCGGGTCCATTATTCATAGCCTAAACGACGAACAGGACATTCGCAAAATGGGGGGCATGCACCACCTTACACCCTTCACCTCCTCCTGCCTCACCATCGGCAGCCTCGCCCTTACAGGCACCCCCTTCCTGGCAGGCTTCTTCTCAAAAGACGCCATTATCGAAGCACTAAACACATCCCACCTCAACGCCTGAGCCCTTACCCTAACCCTCCTGGCCACTTCCTTTACCGCCATCTACAGCCTCCGGGTCATCTTCTTCGTCTCAATAGGCCACCCCCGATTCAACACGCTCTCCCCTGTCAACGAAAACAACCCAGCAGTAATTAACCCCATCAAACGACTAGCCTGAGGAAGCATTCTTGCCGGCCTTCTAATCACCTCCAACATTGTCCCCCTAAAAACCCCCGTTATGTCTATACCTCCCCTACTGAAACTAGCCGCCCTTACCGTCACTATTCTCGGCCTCCTTCTAGCCCTCGAACTCGCATCCCTAACAAGCAAACAATTTAAACCAACCCCTCAACTAATCTCCCACCATTTTTCAAATATACTTGGCTTCTTCCCAGCGGTAGTCCACCGACTCGCCCCTAAATTAAACCTCTCCCTAGGCCAAGCAATCGCCAGCCAGACAATCGACCAAACATGGCTAGAAAAGACAGGCCCCAAGGCCGCGGCCACCTTAAACATCCCCCTTGTAACAACAACCAGCAATACTCAGCAAGGCATAATCAAAACCTACTTAACCCTCTTCCTACTAACATTAGCCCTAGCCACCCTCATCTTCGCCCTCTAAACCGCTCGAAGCGCCCCTCGACTCAGACCCCGCGTCAACTCGAGCACAACAAACAAAGTAAGAAGAAGAACCCACGCACTAATTAATAGCATTCCCCCACCTAACGAGTATATCAGCGCAACTCCTCCCATATCCCCCCGATGTACAGAAAACTCACCAAGCTCATCTACCGACAACCAAGAAGATTCATACCACCCCCCTCAAAACAAGCCGGACACTAAACCCACCCCCACCGCATAAAGCAGCATAGATACAGCGACAGGACGACTTCCCCACGTCTCAGGATAGGGCTCAGCAGCAAGAGCTGCTGAATACGCAAACACAACTAACATCCCTCCCAAATAAATTAAGAAAAGAACCAAAGATAAGAAAGATCCACCATGGCCCACCAAAACACCACACCCCAGGCCCGCTACCAAAACCAGCCCCAGGGCAGCAAAATAAGGAGACGGGTTAGAGGCAACCGCCACTAATCCCAAAACTAGCCCAAATAAAAACAAAGACATAATATAAGTCATAATTCCTGCCAGGACTCTAACCAGGACTAATGGCTTGAAAAACCACCGTTGTTATTCAACTACAAGAACCATAATGGCAAGCCTACGTAAAACCCACCCCCTACTAAAAATTGCTAACAATGCACTAGTTGACCTCCCAGCCCCCTCCAATATTTCAGTTTGATGAAACTTTGGCTCTCTACTTGGCCTTTGCTTAGCCGCCCAGATCCTCACAGGACTCTTCCTTGCTATACACTACACTTCCGACATCGCCACAGCATTCTCATCCGTCGCACACATCTGCCGGGACGTAAACTACGGATGACTCATCCGTAACCTGCACGCCAACGGAGCCTCATTCTTCTTCATCTGCATCTATCTCCACATTGGCCGGGGCCTTTACTATGGCTCGTACCTCTACAAAGAGACATGAAACATCGGAGTTGTTCTTCTCCTCCTGGTAATGATAACCGCCTTCGTAGGCTATGTCCTACCCTGAGGACAAATATCCTTCTGAGGCGCTACAGTCATTACCAACCTCCTCTCAGCTGTCCCTTACGTAGGCAACACCCTTGTCCAATGAATCTGAGGCGGCTTCTCAGTAGACAACGCAACCCTCACTCGCTTTTTTGCCTTTCACTTCTTATTTCCGTTTGTCATTGCCGCTGCAACCGTCATTCACCTGCTGTTCCTACATGAAACAGGATCCAACAACCCTCTGGGCCTAAACTCAGACGTAGACAAAATCTCATTCCACCCCTACTTCTCCTACAAAGACCTACTAGGCTTCGCAGTTGTTCTCATAGCACTAACCTCCCTAGCCCTATTTGCCCCCAACCTCCTAGGAGACCCAGATAATTTTACCCCCGCCAACCCTTTAGTAACCCCTCCCCATATTAAGCCCGAATGATACTTCCTATTTGCATACGCAATTCTTCGTTCAATTCCAAACAAACTTGGGGGTGTACTCGCACTACTCGCCTCAATCCTCGTACTAATAGTAGTCCCCATTCTCCACACATCTAAACAACGAGGCCTCACCTTCCGACCCGTAACCCAATTCCTCTTCTGAACCCTCATCGCCAACGTCGCCATCCTCACCTGAATCGGCGGGATACCGGTTGAACACCCCTTCATCATCATTGGCCAAATCGCCTCCCTCCTGTATTTCGCCCTATTCTTAGTGATTGCCCCACTGGCAGGATGACTGGAAAATAAAGCCCTTGGATGACTCTGCACTAGTAGCTCAGCTTCAGAGCGCCGGTCTTGTAAACCGGACGTCAGGGGTTAAAGTCCCCTCTATTGCTCAAAGAGAAGGGATTTTAACCCCTACCACTAACTCCCAAAGCTAGTATTCTCAATTAAACTACTCTTTGTATTATACATATATGTATATACACCATACATTTATATTAACCATATATAATAATGTTTTAGTACATTCTATTTTAAATAACCATATTAAAGTTCTGAAAACAATCAAGAAATAAAAGGTTCCCCTAAGGTAAACTAAAAGCATAATACTGATAACGTCGAACATTTTTATTGGATTAAAGACAGATCGAAATATCATAACTCAATATATATAGTAGTTTGTGTAGATATACCAAGGACTCAACATCCTATTAATTTAAATTATCTGCCCAATAAGAACCGACCAACCCGTGATTTTTGATTGCTAACGGTTATTGAAGGTGAGGGACAACTATTGTGGGGGTTTCACACAGTGAATTATTCCTGGCATTTGGTTCCTACTTCAGGGCCATGACTTGGTATCATTCCTCACACTTTCCCTAACGCTGACATAAGTTAATGGCACCCACCATATGGCGCGATTACCCACCATGCCGGGCGTTCTTTCCAGCGGGTCACTGGTTCTTTTTTTTGGTTTCCTTTCATTTGGCATTTCACAGTGCACACGGTAATTGGTGATAAGGTTGAACATTTTCTTGATTTCAAAGTAAATGTTATGAAAGGTGTAATGACATTACACAAGAGTTACATATAGATATATCAAGAGCATAAATATAAATATTTCTCCTAAAATATCTAAGATACCCCCGGGGCTTTTTGCGCGTAAAACCCCCCCTACCCCCCTATACCCCCGAGATCACTAACACTCCTGAAAACCCCCCGGGAAACAGGGAAAACCTCGAGTAATATATTTTTGAGCCCGAAACGTATCTATTTACATTATTTAAATAATGCAAAC